TGAATGTAATTATATTACATTATTTACCCTATCAAGGTAACCCTTTTTTCAGGCAATTCATTATAGTTCAGTTTTCATTAAGAAAAATTTTTTAAAATAATAAAATTTACATGTTTTTTTTTTTTTTTTTTTCTTTATACTTATTTTTTTGTAGTTAGTATAAAAAATTAAATTTTATAATTAAAAATTTTTAAATTATAAAATTTTATTGATTATATTTTATTTAGATAAATTTTATTATTTTTAAAAATTTTAAAGTTTAAAAAATTGTTAGATGAAAAGGATATTAGAAGGTGTAAAATTTTAAAATTTTTTTGTGTGAATATTAATTGAAAAAAAATTTTTTTTTTTGTTAAATGAAAATTTAATTAAGCAGGTATAATTAATTAATTAATTTAATCAATTTTATTTATTTATAAGTATATTAATTAATTTAGAAATATATTTATTTATATAAATTTTAAGTATAAAGTTTTATTTTGGCTTTAAAAATTATTATTAATTTTATTTATATGTAAATTGTTGTGTGATTGTTTATTTATTTTAATAATAAATAATTTATTTTTTTTATTTGCAATAATTAGTATTATTTATTAAAGAAATTTAGAAATAGAAATATTAAATAGTATAGACAAAATTTGTGCCAGCAGTCGCGGTTATACGAATTATGCAAATAATTTTTTTTAGTTTAAAGTTAAATTATTTTTATAATAAAAAAATGAATTTATTAAGTGAAATTTTTAAATTTTTTTATAATATTTAAATTATTTAATTAAAGCTTGGAAATTTTATTAATAAACTAGGATTAGATACCCTATTATTAAAAATGTAAATTATAAAAATTAAGGTAGTAGTAGATATGTTCTTGAAACTTAAAAAATTTGGCGGTATTTTAGTCTATTCAGAGGAACCTGGTTTTATAATCGATAATCCACGAAGGACCTTACTTGAATTTGTTATCAGTTTATATACCGTCGTTATTAGAATATTTTATAAAAATGTTAATATTCTTAATTTAATAAAATAAAATATATCAGATCAAGGTGTAGCTTATATTTAAGTAAAAATGGGTTACAATAAAATTATTTAAATGAATATAAATTTGAAATGTTTATTGAAGGTGGATTTGATAGTAAAATTATAAAGATTAATAATTTGATTTTAGCTCTAAAATATGTACACATCGCCCGTCACTCTTATTATTAAGATAAGATAAGTCGTAACATAGTAGATGTACTGGAAAGTGTATCTAGAATGCAATTTAAAGCTTATTTAGTAAAGTATTTCATTTACATTGAAAAGATTTTTGTGCAAATCAATATAAATTGATTAATATTTATTTATTAATTTTTTTTTATTATTAATTATTTTATTAAAAATAATTATAAAATTAATTGTTTTAGTAATTTTTAATGAAAAAATAATTTTAATTATAGTTTAATAGTATTGTAAAAGAAAATTTAAATAATTTGAAAAATTTTTATATTAAAAGAAAATTTAATTTATTGTACCTTGTGTATCAGGGTTTATTAATTAAAAATTATTTAAATAATTTTCTCGATTTTAAAAGAGTTAATATATTATAAAAGTTATTGTAGTAAAATTATTTTAAATAATATATTAGAAATGAAATGTTATTCGTTTTTAAAGGTATCTAGTTCTTTAAGAAATAAATTTAATTTAGAAATTTTATATTATTTAATTAATTAAATTAATTAAATAATTATTTAATTTTAATATTTTATGGGATAAGCTGTAAAATAAATTATTAAAAATAATTAAATAATTATAATAAATATAAATTTAGAAATAGTTATTATTAATAAAAATGTTATAATTTATTTTTATAAAATTATATTATTTATTTGAATTTTAAATGATTTATTAAAGTATTTATTTTAATTTTAAAAATAAATTAATAATGATAAAATTAGTATATTTATTTGTATTAATAATAATATTTGAAAAGTTTTTATAAAGAACTCGGCAAAAATTTAATATTTGCCTGTTTAACAAAAACATGTCTTTTTGATTTTTTTTAAAAGTCTAACCTGCCCACTGAATATTTAAATGGCCGCTAGTATATTAACTGTGCAAAGGTAGCATAATCATTAGTCTTTTAATTGAAGGCTGGTATGAATGGTTGGACAAGATATTAACTGTTTCATAAAAATTTATAATAAAATTTTATTTTTTAGTTAAAAAGCTAAAATTTATTTAAAAGACGAGAAGACCCTATACATCTTTATATTTATTTTTATAATAATTTTTTAGAATTATTTAATTATTATAAATTATAATATTTTATTGGGGTGATATTAAAATTTAATAAACTTTTAATTATTTTTTTTCATTAATTTATGAGTAATTGATCCGTTATTAACGATTAAAAAAATAAGTTACTTTAGGGATAACAGCGTAATTTTTTTGGAGAGTTCATATTAATAAAAAAGATTGCGACCTCGATGTTGGATTAAGATATAATTTTAGGTGTAGTCGCTTAAATTTTAAGTCTGTTCGACTTTTAAATTCTTACATGATCTGAGTTCAAACCGGTGTAAGCCAGGTTGGTTTCTATCTTTAAAAAATTAAAATATTTCAGTACGAAAGGACCTTATATTTAATAAATTATTATTTGATATAATGAATATAATTAATAATTATAAACTATTTTGGCAGATTAGTGCAATAAATTTAGAATTTATTTATGTAATATTTTACAAATAGTACTTGTTATTTATTGAAAATATTTTATTTATTATTAGAAGTTTATTATTAATTATTTTTGTTTTAGTAAGAGTTGCATTTTTAACTCTTTTAGAACGAAAAGTTTTGGGTTATATTCAAATTCGTAAAGGTCCTAATAAAGTAGGATTAATAGGAATTGTTCAACCTTTTTGTGATGCAATTAAATTATTTACTAAGGAACAAACTTATCCTATATTATCTAATTATATTTCTTATTATTTTTCTCCAGTATTTTCGTTATTTTTATCTTTATTAGTTTGAATATGTATACCAATATTTGTTAAATTATTTTCTTTTAATTTAGGTATTTTATTTTTTTTATGTTGTACTAGTTTAGGAGTATATACAGTAATGATTGCTGGATGGTCATCTAATTCTAATTATGCTTTATTAGGAGGATTACGAGCTGTTGCTCAAACTATTTCTTATGAAGTTAGTATGGCTTTAATTTTGTTAAGTTTTATTTTTTTAATTGGTAGTTATAATATGTTAATATTTTATAAATATCAAATATTTATTTGATTTTTGTTTATTTTATTTCCTATATCTTTAGTTTGATTTAGAATTTCATTAGCAGAAACTAATCGTACTCCTTTTGATTTTGCGGAAGGAGAATCTGAATTAGTTTCTGGGTTTAATGTAGAATATAGAAGTGGTGGATTTGCATTAATTTTTTTGGCAGAATATGCTAGAATTTTATTTATAAGAATATTATTTTCTATGATGTTTTTAGGGAGAGATATTTATTCTTTTTTATTTTATTTAAAGTTAATATTTATTTCTTTTATATTTATTTGAGTTCGTGGAACTTTACCTCGATTTCGTTATGATAAATTAATATATTTAGCTTGAAAAAGTTTTTTACCTTTTTCTTTAAATTTTTTATTATTTATTTTAGGGTTTAAAATTTTTTTAATTTTTTTTATTTAAATAATTATTTTTAGTAAAGTTAATAGAAAATTTAATTTCTATCTTATATTTTCAAAATATATGCTTATTTCAAGCTCATTAACTAATTTATTTTAATTTAATAAGTTATCTCATCATTTAGTAATTAAAGGGTTTAATATAAAATAAGAAAAATAAATTACTGTTAAAATTTGTCCAATAATAATATAAGGATTTTCTACTGGGCGAGCTCCGATTCATGTTAATAAAATTACAGTAATAACTATTATTCAAAATATAATTTGATTAATTGGATAAAATTGAATTCCTTGAAATTTACTTAAGTGATAAAAAGGTAAAATTATTAAAATTGCAATTGAAACTACTAATGCAATTACTCCTCCTAATTTATTTGGAATAGATCGAAGAATTGCATAAGCAAATAAAAAATATCATTCAGGTTGAATATGAATTGGAGTAACAAGAGGGTTAGCAGGAATAAAATTATCAGGATCTCCTAATAAATATGGATTAATTAGTACTAATAAAATTAATATTATTGTTAATAATACAAAACCAATAATGTCTTTATATGTAAAGTAAGGATGAAAAGGAATTTTATCAATATTAGAATTTAATCCTAAAGGATTATTTGATCCAGTTTCATGTAAAAATAAAATGTGAATTATAGTAGTTGCTAATACAATAAAAGGTAAAATAAAGTGGAAAGTGAAAAATCGAGTTAAAGTTGCATTATCAACAGCAAATCCTCCTCAAATTCATTGTACTAAATCAATTCCAATATAAGGAATTGCTGATATTAAATTTGTAATAACAGTAGCTCCTCAAAAAGATATTTGTCCTCAAGGTAATACATATCCTATAAAAGCAGTTCCTATAGTTAAAAATAAAATAATAACACCTACTAATCAGGTAGGGGTAAATAAGTATGATCCATAATAAATTCCTCGTCCAATATGTAAATAAATACAAATAAAAAAAAATGATGCACCATTAGCATGTATAGTTCGTAATAATCAACCATAATTTACATCTCGGCAAATATGATTAACACTATTAAAGGCTAAATTTACATCTGCTGTATAATGTATTGCTAAAAATAATCCTGTAATAATTTGAATTATTAAACATAAAAATAATAAGGAACCGAAATTTCATCATATTGAAATATTAATTGGTGTTGGTAGATCAATTAATGAACTATTAATAATTCTAAAAATTGGGTGTTTAATTCGTAATGGTTTATTCATTAGTTAAATATAGGTCGTAGAGGACCCTTAAATATTTTAGTAATTTTTACAATTGCAATTAATGTAATTAATAAATAATTTATTAGTAAAATTGTTAATAAATTTGTTGGGTAATTATATAATTTATTAATTGATAAAGAATTTTCTATAATATAAGAATTTATATTAGAAATTGATATAATTTCTGTATTTTTATATTGTAATAATATATTTTTGTCTATAAATAATAAAATAAATATAAATATTATAAATGTTATAAATGAGATAATTATTAATTTAATTGATAAAGAAAATATTTCATTTGATGCTAAAGAAGTTATATAAATAAATAAAACTAATATTCCTCCAATGAAAACTAAAAATAAAATATAAGAAAATCAAAAAGTTTTAGTTATTAATCCTGATATTATAGAAATTAATAATGTTTGAATTAATAAGGTTAGTCCTATTGCTAAAGGATGTTTTATAAATAAAAAAATAAAATTAAATATAAATATAAAAGAAAATAAAATTCATTGTATAATATCAAGAAATAGTTTAAATAAAATATTAATTTTGGGGATTAATGATAAAGAATTTCTTTTTTCTTGAAGTTTTAAAAGAATTATATCTTATTTTTGATTTACAAGACCAATGTTTTTATTAAACTATTAAAACAAATGTTAATAATTTTAAATTGAAATTTACCAATAATTTTATTTTTTATAGGTGTGTTTAGTTTTGTTTTAAATCGTAAACATTTATTATCAATATTATTAAGATTAGAATATATTGTTTTAAGATTATTTTTATTGTTATTTATTTATTTAAATATAATTAATTATGAAAATTTTTTTAGAATAATATTTTTAGTTTTTAGAGTTTGTGAAGGGGCTTTAGGTCTTTCAATTTTAGTTTCTATAATTCGAACTCATGGAAATGATTATTTTCAAAGATTTAATATTTTACAATGTTAAAATTAATTATTGGAATTTTATTTTTATTACCTATATGTTTTATTAATAATTCATATTGAATGGTTCAAAAATTAATTTTTTTTTTTAGTTTTATTTTTATTTTAATAAATAATTATGAAAATTATTTTATATCAATTTCTTATTTATTTGGTTGTGATATAATTTCTTATGGTTTAATTTTATTAAGTTTATGAATTATTTCATTAATATTAATAGCAAGAGAATCAGTTTTTAAATATAATAATTATACAAATTTATTTCAAATAAATATTATTATTTTGTTACTTTTATTAATATTAACTTTTATAAGAATAAGATTATTTATATTCTATTTATTTTTTGAAAGAAGATTAATTCCTACTTTATTTTTAATTTTAGGTTGAGGTTATCAACCTGAACGATTACAAGCTGGTACATATTTATTATTTTATACTTTATTGGTTTCTTTACCTATATTAATTGGTATTTTTTATTTATATAATATAACAGGTACAATAAATTTTTATTTGTTAAGAAGATATAATTTTAATATTGAGATTTTATATATTTCTTTATTAATAGCTTTTTTAGTAAAAATACCTATATTTTTAACTCATCTATGATTACCAAAAGCTCATGTTGAAGCACCTGTTTCAGGTTCTATAATTTTAGCAGGAATTATATTAAAATTAGGAGGTTATGGTTTATTACGTGTTTTTTCTTTTTTACAAATTTTAGGTTTAAAATATAATTTTATTTGAATTAGAATTAGATTGATTGGAGGAGTTTTAGTAAGTTTAGTATGTTTACGACAAACGGATTTAAAATCTTTAATTGCTTATTCTTCTGTTGCTCATATAGGAATTGTATTAACTGGATTAATAACTTTAACTTATACTGGAATTTGTAGTTCATATACTTTAATAATTGCTCATGGTTTATGTTCTTCAGGATTATTCTGTTTAGCAAATATTTCATATGAACGATTAGGAAGACGAAGTTTATTAATTAATAAAGGATTATTAAATTTTATACCTTCAATAGCATTATGGTGATTTTTATTAAGTTCTGCTAATATAGCAGCTCCTCCTACTTTAAATTTATTAGGAGAAATTTCGTTAATTAATAGAATTGTAAGATGATCATGAGTTTCTATATTTATATTATCATTATTATCTTTTTTTAGTGCATCTTATACATTATATTTATATTCATATAGACAACATGGTAAATTTTTTGAAGGAATTTATTCATTTAGAGGTGGATCTATTCGAGAATTTTTATTATTATTTTTACATTGATTTCCTTTAAATTTATTAATTTTAAAAAGTGATATATGTATATTATGATTATATTTAAATAGTTTAAAAAAAATATTGATTTGTGGTATCAATGATAAGAATTATTCTTTTTAAATCGTGAAAAATTTATCAATTTGTTTAATTAGATTTATTTCTTTATTTTTTTTAAGCTTAAGATTATTTATTTTAGGAATTAATTTTATTATAAATGATTATTCAATTTTTATTGAATGAGAAGTTGTATCTTATAATTCAATAAATATTGTTATAACATTATTATTTGATTGAATAAGTTTAATTTTTATATCATTTGTATTAATGATTTCATCATTAGTAATTTTTTATAGAAAAGAATATATATCAGCAGATTATAAAATCAATCGTTTTATTATATTAGTATTAATATTTGTTACTTCAATAATATTATTAATTATTAGACCTAATTTAATTAGAATTTTATTAGGATGAGATGGTTTAGGTTTAGTTTCTTATTGTTTAGTAATTTATTTTCAAAATGTGAAATCTTTTAATGCAGGAATATTAACAGCTTTATCAAATCGAATTGGGGATGTTGCTTTGTTATTAGCAATTGCTTGAATATTAAATTATGGAAGATGAAATTATGTCTTTTATTTAGAATTTATAAAAAATAATTATGAAATAATAATTATTTGTTCATTAGTAGTATTAGCTGCAATAACAAAAAGTGCTCAAATTCCTTTTTCTTCTTGATTACCCGCTGCTATAGCTGCTCCTACTCCAGTTTCAGCTTTAGTTCATTCTTCAACTTTAGTTACTGCTGGAGTTTATTTATTAATTCGTTTTAATATTTTATTAGTAGATAATATAATAGGGAATATTTTATTATTATTAGGTAATTTAACAATATTTATATCTGGATTAGGTGCAAATTATGAATTTGATTTAAAAAAAATTATTGCTTTATCTACATTAAGACAATTAGGTTTAATAATAAGTATTTTAGCTATAGGAAACTATAAATTAGCTTTTTTTCATTTATTAACTCATGCATTATTTAAGGCACTTTTATTTATATGTGCTGGAGCTATTATTCATAATATAAATAATAACCAAGATATTCGTTTAATAGGAGGTTTAAGTTTAATAATACCTTTAACTTCTTCTTGTTTTAATGTAGCTAATTTAGCTTTATGTGGAATACCTTTTTTGTCTGGATTTTATTCAAAAGATTTAATTTTGGAAATAGTTTCTTTTTCTAATATTAATAATTTTTCTTTTTTTTTATATTTTTTTTCTACTGGTTTAACAGTTTGTTATTCTTTTCGTTTAGTTTATTATTCAATATCTGGAGATTGTAATTTTTCTAGATTAAATTTATTAAATGATGAAAGTTGAATTATATTAAAAAGAATAATTATGTTATTATTATTAAGAATTTTTGGTGGAAGAATATTAAATTGATTAATTTTTTCTAGTCCAATAATTATTATTCTTCCTTTATATTTAAAATTAATTATTTTAATTGTTTGTATTTTAGGAGGTTTATCAGGTTATTTAATTTCTAAAGTTAATTTATTTTTTATTAATAAATCATTTAATAATTATAATTTTTCTTATTTTTTAGGTTCTATATGATTTATACCATATATTTCTACTTATGGTATTATTAATAATTTGTTAATAATAGGAATAATAGTAGTTAAATCTTTTGATCAAGGTTGATCAGAATATTTTGGAGGACAAAAACTTTATTATAATTTAGTAAAAAATTCTCAATTAAATCAAAATTTACAGAATAATAATTTAAAAATTTATTTATTGAGTTTTATTTTTTGAATAATAATTATTTATATATTAATAATTTATTTTTATTCAAATAGCTTATAAATTAGAGTATAACATTGAAGATGTTAAGGAGATTAATTAATCTTTGAATATTTAATTACTAATAATAATTCACTAAATATTATTAGATTTATAAAAATATATTATTTTATTTATAAAAATATATTATTTTATTTTTACAATGAAAATGTAAGGTTTTGATTAAACTATATAAATTAAATAGAAGTATAAATGGAATTTAACCATTAAAAATATAAAGTTAGCAGCTTTTATTTGAACATCATACTTCTTTAATTGGAATTTTTATTCAATTTTATCATTAACAGTGATATGCCTCTTTTTGGCTTCAATTAAATAATAATTTAAAGAATAAGGGTAATTATACCTAAAATTAGGTCGAAACTAAATGCAATTTATCGCTTCATATTCAATTAATAAGGAAGATTGAAATTCAATACTTTTTGAATGCAAATCAAATGTTATAGTTAACTACAACCCTATTATTAATTAGATCAGTTTAGTATTCCTTGATTTCATTCATGATATAAACCAACTAATAAAATAATAATAAAAATAATAGAAGTTGTAGTTCATACTATTAAATTTGAAAATTTTATAATTAATATAATTGGTAAAATTAAAGCAATTTCTACATCAAAAATTAAAAAAATAATTGTAATTAGAAAAAATCGTAAAGAAAAAGGTAAACGAGAAGATGATTTTGGATCAAAGCCACATTCAAAGGGAGATGATTTTTCTCGATCTACTAAAGGTTTTTTTGATAAAATTGATGCGATAAATATTACTACTATTGAAATAATTAAAATAATTAAACTAATTGTTAAAATTGATAAAATTATCTATACTATTATTTTATAGACTTTATGATTGGAAGTCAAATATACTTTTTTATATTATATAGATAATTATTAATTATCCACCTCATCAATAAATTGAAACATAAAGAAATAATCAAACAATATCAACAAAATGTCAATATCAAGCAGCAGCTTCAAAACCAAAATGATGATTTTTTGAAAAATGATTATTTAAATGTCGAATTAAACAAATTAATAAAAATGTTGTTCCAATTAATACATGAATTCCATGAAATCCTGTTGCTATAAAAAATGTAGAACCATAAGCAGAATCTGCAATTGTAAATGGAGCTTCGATATATTCATAAGCTTGTAAAATAGTAAAATAAATACCTAAGATAACTGTAAAAAATAAACTTTGAGTTGCTTGAGAATGATTTCCTTCTATTAAACTATGATGGGCTCAAGTTACAGTAATTCCTGAAGTTAATAAAATTACAGTGTTTAATAATGGAATTTGAAATGGATTAAATGGAGTAATTCCTATAGGAGGTCATATAGTTCCTAATTCAATTGAAGGAGAAAGTCTTCTATGAAAAAATGCTCAAAAGAAAGAAAAAAAAAATAATACTTCAAATAAAATAAATAAAATTATACCTCAACGCAATCCTGTAGTTACTGTACTAGTATGTAACCCTTGAAAAGTACCTTCACGAGATACATCTCGTCATCATTGAAAAATAGTTAAAATAGTAATAATATTACCTAATAAAAATAATGAAATATCATATTGATGAAATCATTTTACTAAACCTGAAACAGTAGTTATAGCTCCAATAGATGCTGTTAAAGGTCAAGGACTATAATCTACTAAATGAAAAGGATGATTTGAATGAGTTGACATTAATTAACTTCTCTAGAATATAATGTTCTAAGAACAGCAAATACATATGATTGAATTATAGCAACAGCAGATTCTAATACTAATAAAGCAATTTGTGTAATTAATAATAAACTTACTAAAATTGTTGATATGGAAGGTCCTGTATTACCTAATAAAGTTAATAATAAATGTCCAGCAATTATATTTGCAGTTAATCGAACTGCTAAAGTACCAGGTCGAATTATATTTCTAATAGTTTCAATACAAACCATAAAAGGTATTAAAATTGAAGGAGTTCCTTGAGGTACTAAATGAGTAAATATATGTTGAGTATTATTAATTCATCCAAATAACATAAAACATAATCATAAAGGAAGGGCTAATGTTAATGTTAATGTTAAATGACTTGTTCTTGTAAAAATATATGGGAATAAACCTATAAAATTATTAAATAAAATTATAGAAAATAATGATACAAAAATAAATGTAGAACCATTTATTCTTATAGGAGTTAATAAAATTTTAAATTCTTTATGGAGTGTTAAAATAATAGTATTTCAAAAAATATGATATCGAGAAGGTAATAGTCAATATATTGAGGGAATTATTAAAATACCTAAAAAAGTTCTTAATCAATTTAATGAAAAATTAAAAATTCTTGAAGAAGGGTCAAATACACTAAATAAATTTGTTATCATTTTCAATTTAATGAATTTGTATCAATTTTGTTTACTAAGTTTGATTTAGGTATAGAAGGAATAAATGAATAATAATTTATTACATTAAAAATTAAAAAAGTAATTGAAAAAATAATAAATAAACTTAATCATCTAATTGGTGCTATTTGTGGAATTAAAAAATATCTTATTTAGATAATTTTAGTTTGACAAACTAATGTTATTTATATTTAACTAATTTTTTCATTAGAAGTAATTGCTAATTTACTATAATATGGTTTAAGAGACCATTACTTGCTTTCAGTCATCTAATGAATTTAAATTATTAGAAATTCATTTAATAAAATAATTAGTTGTGATGCTTTCAATTACAATTGGCATAAAACTGTGGTTTGCTCCACAAATTTCTGAACATTGTCCATAAAATAATCCAGGTCGATTAATTATAAAATTAGTTTGGTTTAAACGGCCAGGAGTTGCATCTACTTTTACTCCTAATGCTGGAATAGTTCAAGAATGAATTACATCTGCTGCTGAAACTAAAATTCGAATTTGTGAATTTATTGGTAAAATAATTCGATTATCAACATCTAATAAACGAAAATTATTTATAGATAATTCATTTGTTGGGATTATATAAGAATCAAATTCAATATTTGTAAAATCTGAATATTCATAACTTCAATATCATTGATGTCCAATTGCTTTTAATGTAATTGAAGGTTCATTAATTTCATCTAATAAATAAAGTAATCGTAAAGATGGAAAAGCAATAAATAATAAAATAATAGCTGGTAGAATAGTTCAAATAATTTCAATAGTTTGTCCATGTAATAAATATCGATTTACATATTTATTAAAAAATAATATAAATATTAAATATCCTACTAATATAGTAATTATAAATAAAATCAATAAAACATGATCATGAAAAAAAATTAATTGTTCTATTAAAGGAGAAGAACTATCTTGTAAACCTAAATTAGCTCATGTTGACATTAATTTTCTAAAAAAAGTAAAATACTTTATATATGGAGCTTAAATCCATTGCACTAATCTGCCATATTAGAAATTAGTTAATAAAGGTAATTCAGAATATCTATGTTCAGCAGGTGGGGTATTTTGAAATCATTCAATAGAAGAATTTAATTGAATAGGAAATAATACTTGACGTTTAGTTACTATACTTTCTCAAATAATATAGAAAAAGTATAAAATTCCTAATATTGAAATTGTTGATCCAATTGTAGAAATAATATTTCATGTTGTATAAGCATCAGGATAATCTGAGTAACGTCGAGGTATTCCTGCTAATCCTAAAAAATGTTGAGGAAAAAAGGTTAAATTTACTCCAATAAATATAATAACAAATTGACTTTTTAATAATTTATTATTTAAAGTTAAACCTATAAATAAAGGGTATCAATGAACAAATCCTGCTATAATAGCAAATACAGCTCCTATAGATAAAACATAGTGAAAATGAGCTACAACATAATAAGTATCATGAAGAATAATATCAATAGAAGAATTTGCTAAAATTACTCCAGTTAATCCTCCTACAGTAAATAAAAATACAAATCCTAAAGATCATAAAGTTGCAGGAGAATAATTAATTTGTGTTCCATAAAGAGTTGCTAATCAACTAAAAATTTTAATACCTGTTGGTACGGCAATAATTATAGTTGCTGATGTAAAATAAGCACGTGTATCTACATCTATTCCTACAGTAAATATATGATGAGCTCAAACAATAAAACCTAATAAACCAATTGCTAGTATAGCATAAATTATTCCTAAAGCACCAAAAGTTTCCTTTTTTCCTGATTCTTGACTAATAATATGAGAAATTATTCCAAATCCTGGTAAAATTAAAATATAAACTTCAGGGTGACCAAAAAATCAAAATAAGTGTTGGTATAAAATAGGATCTCCTCCTCCAGCAGGATCAAAGAAAGAAGTATTTAAATTTCGATCAGTTAATAATATTGTAATAGCTCCAGCTAAAACAGGTAAAGATAATAAAAGTAATAAAGCTGTAATTACAACAGATCATACAAATAAAGGTATTCGATCAAAAGTAATTCCTGTAGCTCGTATATTAATTACTGTTGTAATAAAATTTACTGCTCCTAAAATAGAAGAAATTCCAGCTAAATGTAAAGAAAAAATTGCTAAATCAACTGAAGCTCCTCCATGAGCAATAATTGATGATAAAGGTGGATAAACTGTTCATCCTGTTCCAGCTCCACTTTCTACTATACTACTTGTTAATAAAAGTACTAGAGCTGGAGGAAGTAATCAAAAACTTATATTATTTATTCGTGGAAAAGCTATATCAGGAGCTCCTAATATTAATGGAACTAATCAATTTCCAAACCCTCCAATTATAATTGGTATTACTATAAAAAAAATTATAATAAATGCATGAGCTGTTACAATTACATTATAAATTTGATCATTTCCAATTAATGAACCTGGATGACCTAATTCAACTCGAATTAATATACTTAAAGAAGTTCCAATTATACTTGATCAAGCACCAAAAATAAAATATAAAGTTCCAATATCTTTATGATTTGTAGAAAATAACCATTGTTGCGATTAAATGGCTGAAAATAGGCAATAAATTGTAAATTTATTTATGAGAATAATTCTCTTTAATCAAAAAGCTTTATAGTCAATAATGACATTAGACTGCAATTCTAAAGGAGTAATATATTTACTAAGGCTTAAAAGATTGATTCTTATATTTATAGCTTTGAAGGTTATTAGTTTAATTAACTTAAAGCCTTTAAAGATTTAATATAAAAAATATATACAAGAAATTAAAAATAAACCAAAAGAAGAAATGAAAGATAAAACTATAAATGTAATTATATTTATAGTTTTATAAATTGAATTATTTATTCAATTAGTTTCATAATAATTTAATATAAAAGCTCTATAAGATAATCGGATATAAAAATATAATGTAATTAATGTTATTAAAACTATAATTGTTAATAAAAATAATTGATTATTTAAAGACAAAGATTGAATTACAATTCATTTTGGGAAAAATCCCAAAAAAGGTGGTAATCCTCCTAAAGATAATAAATTAAAAAAAATAAAAAATTTTATAGATTTTGAATAATAAAATAATGAAAATAGTTGATTAATATGAGAAATTTTATATATATTAAATAAAAAAATTATTATGAATGTCAAAAAAGAATAAAAAATAAAATAAATTATTCATAAAAGATTTCTTTCATATATAGCTGCTAGTATTCAACCTAAATGATTAATTGAAGAGTATGCTATTAATTTTCGTAAAGAAGTTTGATTTAATCCTCCTAAAGCACCAATCATACTTGAAAGAATAATTCTAATAATAATTAATGGTTTGTAAACAATATAAGAAATCAATATTAAAGGAGCAATTTTTTGTCAAATTATTAAAATTAAAGTATTTAATCATGATAAACCTTCAGTAACATTTGGAAATCAAAAATGAAATGGAGCGGCTCCTCTTTTTAATAATAAAGAAGAAAAAATTATTATTTCTATAAAATTATTTGAATAAAACATTTTATTTGAATTTAGTAAAAATAAAATAATTGCAAATAAAAATATTGAAGATGCTAATGCTTGAACTAAAAAATATTTTAATGAAGATTCAGTTGATATTAATTTATTATCTCTTATTAGGGGGATAAAAGATAATAAATTAATTTCTAATCCTATTCAAGCTCCTATTCAAGAATTTGATGAAATAGAAATTAAAGTTCTTATTATTAAAATTATTAAAAATAAAAATTTTGATGAATTATTAAAAATTAAAAAGAAAAGGATTATAACCTTTATAAATGGGGTATGAGCCCAGTAGCTTAATTTAGCTTATCTTTTTATTAATATATTTTAGTGTATGATGCACAAAAGTTTTTGATACTTTTAGAAATAGTTTAATTCTATTAAATATAATGAATGTAATTATATTACATTATTTACCCTATCAAGGTAACCCTTTTTTCAGGCAATTCATT